ATGCGATGGGTATTTTCTACTAATCATAAGGATATTGGTACGCTTTATCTTATTTTAGGGATTTGGTCTGGTTTGGTGGGTACTGCACTGAGACTTTTGATTCGGGCTGAGTTAGGTCAGCCCGGTGCTTTATTGGGGGATGATCAGTTATATAATGTGATTGTGACTGCCCATGCGTTTGTTATGATTTTTTTCTTAGTGATGCCACTAATAATTGGTGGTTTCGGTAATTGGTTGGTTCCCTTGATGCTTGGGGCTCCGGATATAGCATTCCCTCGCTTGAATAATATGAGTTTTTGACTTCTTCCACCTTCTTTAACTCTTCTTTTGGCTTCTGCTGCTGTTGAGAGAGGAGTGGGGACGGGGTGGACTGTTTACCCCCCATTATCTAGAAATTTAGCTCACGCCGGTGGCTCTGTTGATTTAGCTATTTTTTCTTTACATTTAGCTGGTATTTCTTCTATTTTGGGGGCTGTAAATTTTATTACTACTGTGATTAATATGCGGTGGCAGGGGATAACATTTGAACGGTTACCTTTGTTTGTATGGTCTGTTAAGATTACTGCTATTTTGTTGCTACTATCTTTACCGGTTTTGGCTGGGGCTATTACTATGCTTTTAACTGATCGAAATTTTAATACGTCTTTTTTTGACCCAGCCGGTGGGGGGGACCCTATTTTATACCAGCATTTGTTTTGATTTTTTGGACATCCGGAAGTATATATTTTAATTTTACCAGGATTTGGTATGATTTCACATATTGTTAGTCATTATTCGGCTAAGGAGGAGACTTTTGGTAGTCTCGGAATAATTTATGCTATGCTTGCTATTGGTTTATTAGGGTTTATTGTTTGGGCACACCACATGTTTACTGTCGGTATGGATGTGGATACTCGGGCTTATTTTACTTCTGCCACTATAATTATTGCTGTTCCGACTGGTATTAAGGTTTTTAGATGATTAGGAACTATTTATGGGGCTAAGGTTAAATATGAGACTCCTATATTATGGGCCCTAGGGTTTATTTTTTTATTTACTGTTGGTGGGTTGACGGGTATTGTTTTGTCAAATTCTTCGTTGGATATTGTTTTGCATGATACTTATTATGTTGTTGCGCATTTTCATTATGTGTTGTCCATAGGAGCAGTGTTTGCTTTATTTGGTGCATTTAATTATTGGTTTCCTTTGATTAGTGGAGTGGGCCTACATCCGCGCTGAACTAAGGCTCATTTCTTTATAATGTTCGTTGGTGTTAATCTAACTTTTTTTCCTCAACATTTCTTAGGCTTAAGTGGAATGCCTCGGCGTTACTCAGATTATCCGGATTGTTATGCTAAGTGGAATGCTGTGTCATCTATTGGGTCTATAATTTCTTTTGTGGCTGTGCTGTTTTTTATGGTGATTGTTTGGGAGGCGTTGATTTCTCAGCGTGGAGTAGTTTGGAGTTTTCATCTAACTGCTGCTTTGGAGTGAGACAACGTTCTTCCTGCAGATTTTCATAATGCTCCTGAGACTGGTGCTCTACGTTTGTCTTAGGGTACAGTAGAGTAATGGAGCATAAAATTGGGTGATGCTAATTTAATGTGTGAGGTTATAGGTGGTAGCAAAAATGTATTGGGATGTAAATATTTCTCTGTATTGATTAAGGTATAAAATGTTTGGGTTGAGCTTATAGATGGGTTATAAGGGTATAGGTAAATTTAAATTATTATCTTTGGCTCAAGGTGGTTAGAGTTTAGTAGGATAAAATAAGTTAGTTTATTGTTTGGTTTAGTGGATTGAAGGGTTAGTTTGTTGTAGGTGTCATAATTTGATTTGGGGGGTTTGGTTTTATAAATTAGAGAAAAGATATGGCCCAATGAGGACAGTTAGGGTTTCAAGATGCGGCTTCTCCGCTGATGGAGCAGTTGATTTATTTCCATGATCATGCTATATTAGTACTAGTTTTAGTTGTGAGTTTAGTGGGGTATGCAGCTGTTTCTTTAATGGGGAATAAGTTTATTTCTCGTTTTACATTAGATGGGCAAGAGATTGAGACAATTTGAACTATTTTACCTGCCATTGTTTTAGTCATATTGGCGCTTCCTTCATTGCGGTTGTTGTATTTGTTAGATGAGGTCGGTAGAGCTTCTGTAACCTTAAAAAGAATTGGACATCAGTGATACTGAAGTTATGAATATTCTGATTTTTTGAATGTTGAATTTGATTCTTATATAGTTCCTGAGGATGACTTAAGAACTGGGCAAGCTCGTTTATTAGAAGTCGATCATCGTGTTGTTGTGCCGGTTAATACTGATGTACGAGTGCTAGTGACTTCTAGTGATGTAATTCATGCATGAACTGTTCCGGCTCTTGGCTTAAAGGTAGATGCTGTGCCTGGTCGCTTAAATCAATTAAGATTTTTTATTAAGTATCCTGGAATTTTTTACGGTCAATGTTCAGAGATTTGCGGTGCTAATCATTCATTTATGCCTATTGTTTTAGAGGCCGTAGATAGTCAGGATTTTGTTAATTGAGTGATAATGGCTATATCTGAAGATTAAATTGAAAACAGGTTTGTGTGATGGGGTAGTAGAGTGTGAGGAATGAAGTATCTGTAGGTGGTTTAGATTATTGAAGAGTGGTTAGTGCCCCGGAAAGTTAGGATTACTGAGTCTAGTGCTTGGTTAATTAGATTAAGGGTTTATGTAAAATAGGGACTGTTTAAGTGAAACGTAACTAGAGAAAATAAAATTATCAATTTTTGTTAGTAGGTAAGTAGATAATATATTAAGGCTTTAAGACAAGTTAGAAAGGTAGCAATTTTAGGATTCGGAGGTAAGTTTTGTTTTAGTTAGTAATATTAAAATAGTGAAATTAATGTGGAAAGAGAAGGGGGTCGTAAGCGAGTTGTAGAGGAAAATTAGTTAAAATTGAACATAATACTTGCTTGTCAAGCTTGAGTTGCTAAAATAGGTGTTAGCATTTTCTTATGCCGCAGTTAGCTCCTGTTAATTGATTGTTGTTGTTTTTATTTTTTTGATTTACTGTTGCCTTAGTTAGATGTGTCATTTGATGGTCATTTAATAATGAGTATAAGGTTGATAGCGGTATTGTAGGGTCGAATAATAGGGAAATTAAGCCGGTTCAACAAAATAAAAAAAGGTGATCTTGATAGAATTTTAATTAGGTGCATGTAATAAAACATAAAATAATAGGATTGGTTAGGGAAAATAGTTGTATAGTTGTGTAGAGTATATGATAATAGGTATGAAGTAAATTATTGTGGTTTTAGGGTTAAGTAATGTGTGATTTAGTCGGTATGTTGGGTTGCCAATTATGGAGGTAAGTGGGTACTAGGGAAGCTGGCGTAATAGCTAGAAAATAAAGAATGTTGGTGGACATTTTTTCTTCTTTTGATGATCATAATTTTGTTTTTATGTCTTTTTATGTATTGATATGGGCTTGTAGGCTGTGTGTTTTAGTTATCTTGAATATGGGGTTTTGAGTGGGTCCGAGTCGATGAGGGTATATATTGAATGGCCCAAAGTCTTTAATTATGGCTTTGGTTGGTCGTGCTTATGGGATAAAATTGGCTGGATTTGCTAATGTTGTGACTAGATTGTTTCTGATGTTGATTCTTGTAAATTTAACTGGTCTTGTTCCATATGTATTCAGGGTTACTAGTCATTTGGCTGTGAGCCTATCTTTAGGATTACCTTTTTGAATATCTTTGATTATTTCTGGAGTCTTATATAATCCTTCTTCGGTTGCAGCTGGCCTGTTACCGGGAGGTGCGCCAGCAGTTTTAAACCCCTTTTTGGTGTTAGTCGAAACAGTAAGTTTGTGTGTTCGGCCTATCACTCTATCTATTCGTTTAGTTGCTAACATTATAGCTGGGCATATTGTTTTAGGGTTAATCGGTACATTTTTAAGTTCTGGGATTTTTCAGATATCTTTTTTTGGTATGTCTGCTTTGATTGGCGTGGAAATTTTTTATTTTTTGTTTGAAATTGGTGTTACATTAATTCAGGCGTATATTTTTTCTTTATTAGTTATTTTGTATTCAGACGATCACCCATAGGGTAGGGCGCTGTTAGTAATTAGAAATTAATTAATACTTATGTAGTACCTTATCTCAAGAGATGTGATGTTCTCACTTTAACATCTTCAGTGTTATGCTCTATTATTAAGCTATTGAAATTTTAAAGATTGTGTGGAAATTAGGCTGTAAATAATAGACAGTTAGATAATTGTTGGGGAAATGACAGTCACTATTAGGAGTAAAGATGTTAGAGAAACTATAATGAATGTTGTTATGAGCTTGGCTTGAAATGTTTGGTTGATGGCAATAATTTTTTTCGTAACATTGAGGATGCCTCGGCCGCCTAGAATTTCTAGTCATCCTTGGTCTAAAGATTTATGTAAGGTTAACCCTATTTTTAGTGGGGTTAAAATGATTGGCTGAGTGGAGAGGGGGGCGAAGAATCATATTAAGGAGTTAAAAGACAGAGACTTCTTTACTTTTAATTTGCTAAGTTCTGGAGATTGTCAGATAACGACTGCGCCTCATGCACCTAGCAGTGTGACCGCGATTGTTAGAAGCTTATGGAACTGCGGTAGTAAAATAGTCTTATTAAACGCTAAAATATTGTTTTGTATTAGTTCACCAATTATAATGGTAGTCACCCTGAGTAGCATAATAGAGGAAGTTGTTTTTACGTCTTCATCAAAGTTTTGGTGAAAATTAAAATGGTTAGATTGCCCCCACAACGAAAAAATTGACAGGCGGATTGTGTAGGCTGCAGTTATCCCGGTAGCAACGAAAATTAATCTCAGCATTAGAAAATTGCATGGATTGAATAGACTGGTTTCTAAAATTAAATCTTTGGAGTAGAACCCACTTATGAATGGTGCCCCACAGAGGGCTAGGTTAGCTACGTTTAAGCATGATGTAGTTAGCGGTATTTGTTGCCACAGGTTGCCAAGTTGGCGAAGATCTTGGCAATTATTATTGTTATGAATAATGGCTCCAGCACATAGAAATAGTATTGCTTTAAATAGTGCGTGTGTGTATAAATGGAATAAAGCTAGGTAAGGTATATTTAGGCTTAATCTTATTATTATAACTCCTAGTTGGCTTAGTGTGGATAAGGCAATTACTTTCTTTAGGTCGTATTCATAGTTTGCTCCGATTCCTGCTATGAGTATGGTTATAACAGAGATGAATAGGAGTCCGGCGTTAAAACCAGAGAATGTTGTCAGGAATGGGAAGAAGCGGATTAAAATAAATACTCCTGCCGTAACTAAGGTTGAGGAGTGGACTAGTGCTGAGACCGGAGTGGGCGCAGCCATGGCTGCTGGTAATCATCTTGAAAATGGGATTTGTGCCCTTTTAGTTATTCCTGCTACTACTAGGCAAAATGCTACTAATGGTGAAAGCGGGTTTTCTCATATAAATAGGATGTTTCAATGTCCTTGAATTACGCAGAGTCCAATTGAGATTAGTAATATTACATCTCCGATGCGGTTGGCTAATGCAGTTAATATTCCGGCCGATAGTGATTTAGTGTTTTGGTAATAGATTACTAAAGCGAATGAAACGATTCCTAGCCCATCTCATCCAATAAGCAGGGCTGCAAGGTTTGGAATAAAAACTAGTAAATTTATAGAGAGAACAAATATTATTACTAGGGCGATGAATCGACTTAAAAAAATATCTTGTTCTATATATGAAGAAGAGAAAAGTATAACGCAGGCAGAAATTAAACATACTACGTTTCTGAATCTTACTCTTACAGGGTCTAGAATTAGGGATAGGGAAAGTCTAGTTCTTCTTGTTGATAAAATTTCTCATTCTATTAAAATGCAATTATTTGTTAAAAAGAAGTAGATAGTAAATGGTAGTAGTGTGATTGAGTAAGCAAATAAGATAAAGGAACTGATACTTGATCTTTTTACTTCAGAGAAATTGTTAAATAATATCATTATTAAGTGGAAGTATTTTCCGTTGTCAGGCCCACATCCTGAGGTTTTTTGTAAACTAACTTAATTTATTATAAGTGTATAGAATTTTGAGGTTAGTAATTGTATAAAATAATTTTTGTTTATGTAGATGAAATACAGGATTTAAATATTAAAGTAGTTGTTATAGGTGTTTTTGGTTTGTCTTGTTATAAATGTGTAATTTATTGTTAGTTAATTGATGGAGAATGAAAAAGTTAATTTGGCATTAATAAATTATTAAAAGGTTCGGTTATAATAGATTGTGTTAATTTATTCATGCGCAGATAACATCAGCTTTTATGATTATTAGATTTACTGGGATGTAATGACAAAGGAGTAAAAGTAGTCTGGTTCTTTTTATAGATATAAATGAGGATGAGAACTTGGGGAATCTACCGTGCTGAGTTGATACATACAGATAAAGACTGTAGACGGCGGCTAGGAATCTTATTATTATTACTGGAATAATAAGTCATTGTGATGAAAATAAAATTGAAGGGAATACTAAAATTTCTCTTAATAGATTAATAGAAGGGGGTGCGGCTATGTTTACAACACAGAACATAAATCATCATATTGAAATGGCTGGGCATAGTAGCAGTATTCCCTTATTTATGATTATGCTTCGTGTTCCTGTTTTTTGGTAGTTGTAATTTGCAAGGGCGAATATTGCTGAGGAACACAGTCCGTGGGCTAGTATTATGCCTAAGGCTGCATGTCACCCTCAAGAAGAGTTTGAGAATACTCCCGCTAGTATTAGTCTTATATGGCCTACGGAGGAGTAAGCAATTAAGGATTTAAGGTCAATTTGTCGAAAGCAAATGATTCTTGTGATGAGACCCCCCCATAAAGCGAAGGAAAAAATAATGTCTTTAACTGGGCTAATATTAGTTAAGAACAGATATTGGTATATTCGAAGTAAACCGTATCCTCCTAATTTTAGAAGAATACCGGCTAGGATTATTGAGCCAGCTACTGGGGCTTCAACATGTGCTTTTGGTAATCATAAATGAACTGAAAATATTGGTAATTTAACAAGAAAAGCAGCCAGAGCTACTAAGGTAATGATTTCTTTTAGTGTTTTAGGTATTATGGAAAAAAAATTTCTAGTTGTTATTTCTAGCCTGGCTTTTAGAATAAAAGAAGAGGATATTATTGTTTCGGTTATTAGAAGAATTAGTGCTAGTAGTGGTAATGAGGCTGTAATGGTGTACAGTATTATATACATACCTGCTTGGAGCCGCTCAGGTTGATACCCTCATCCTAAGATTAGGATGAGTGTGGGGATTAGCGAAGCTTCGAAAAACACGTAAAATCAAAGAATTCTTGCTGAGAAAAATGTGAGTATTAAAATGATGTTTAACCTACAAATACAAGCAGAAAATAGGTTGATTTTGTTACTTTTAGCTTTTACCCTTTCTTGTCTTGCTATAATTATTAATATGGAGATTCACCATGTTAGGGCCACTAGAGAGGAAGATAGCCCATCTAATAAAAATCATTCTGAAGGTGCTGTTTTTCTTAAGCTGTGTGATCACAGGATTAACAGGCAAAGAAATCTTCCAATGATTAATCCTCATAGCCGAAGGTATCAAGATAAATGGTTTTGTTTTAAATTGATTAATAAAGAAATGTTTAGTAGGAGTAGCTCTAGCATTTTTGTGCTGTGTAGTTAGAGACGTAGTCATTTCCATGGGTTCGGATAAGGGAGACTAGGATTGCTAGGCCTAGCCTTGCTTCGCAAGCACCCATGGTAATCAGAATTAAACATATTTGGGCTTCTAAATTAAAATTTGCAGAGGCACTTATTAATAAAACAAACAGGTTAAGGGTTATTGCTTCCAGCCTTAACAAGGCTATAAGTATATGTTTTTGCTGTAAACATAAAACGGTAATAGATACAATAACTCCAGTTAGTGAGATTACATATAGTAAAGAGATTCTTATCATAACTATTTTAGTGACTGTGGTTAAGTTAACTTTGACTTAGAGTGCAATAAAAGCAGAAATGTGGTGCGTCGGCCTTGTAAGTCGAAAGGTGGAGGACAAGAGCCTCTTTATTGTTAAGTTAAGTGGTTTATGTAATAAGCCATTAAGTGAATTGAACACTTCAACTTTGTTTTCAAGACAAAGTTTATCCCAGATAAATAGCTTTAGGGCAGGGTGTGAGCTAATTAATAATTTAAAATTTTATCTCATAAAATGTATAGAATTGGGTTAATAATATAGTAAGAGAAATATAGTACTGTAAACATTTGTCCAATTGCTTCGTACGGTGCTTCTACTGGACAGGCACCGATTCAAGTTAGAATTGCTAGAATTCTTACTAGTACTCAGAATAGGAATTGGTTGAGTGGGTAGAAGGCTATGGAACGGCTTTTTCCTGTGTGAGAAATTGGGATGATAAATAAAATTACTACTGATATTGCTAGAGCAATAACCCCTCCTAGCTTATTTGGGATAGAGCGGAGGATGGCATATGCAAATAAGAAATATCATTCTGGCTGGATGTGTACTGGAGTAACTAAAGGATTGGCAGGAATGAAGTTTTCTGGGTCTCCAAGTAAGAAAGGATCTAGTAATACTAGTATTGTGAGGAGGAAAATTAATAAAATGAAGCCCACAAGATCTTTAAATGTGTAGTAAGAGTGGAATGGAACTTTATCGCTGTCTCTGTTTAACCCTAATGGATTGTTTGAGCCCCTTTGGTGTAAAAATAATAGATGTAGGATACTTATACCGGCGATAGCAAATGGTAGAATGAAATGGAGTCTGAAAAATCGGGTTAATGTTGCATTGTCTACTGCAAATCCTCCTCATATTCATTGAACTAAATCTTTTCCAATGTAGGGGATAGCAGAAAACAGGTTAGTAATAACCGTGGCTCCTCAGAAAGATATTTGTCCCCACGGTAGTACATAACCTAAAAAAGCTGTAGCTATTGTTAATAATAGCAAGATAACGCCGATATTCCAGGTATGAATATTTATGTATGACCCGTAATAAATTCCTCGTCCAATGTGAAAGTAGATGCAAATGAAGAATCAGGATGCTCCGTTAGCATGGATGGTTCGTAGGAGTCAGCCGTAATTAACATCTCGGGAAATATGTGAAACAGAAGCAAAAGCTAAATCTACATGGGCTGTATAGTGTATAGATAGAAAAAGGCCTGTAATGATTTGAATGACCAAACAGAGGCCTAGTAAGGAACCAAAATTTCATCATACTGATAAGTTTATAGGAGCTGGTAAATCAATTAAAGATCCATTGATAATTTTTATGATTGGATGAGATTTTCGAATTGGCCTGTGCATATGTAATAGGTATCATAGATAAACCTGCAGATGGCGAGCTTAGATTGGTAGTAAGATAGTGTGAATATTTTGATTTTATACAGAGCCCGCTGGTCGTTAATTGTATATTGAATAATGGAGGTATAAATGAGGATAATGGGAGATGCTTTTAGGTCGGGCTGTGTAAGTAGGAAGATGATTGTTAGGAGGGCGGGGAAAGAAAATAGTGTAAAGCTTAGTGAAAAATTTTTAGTTGAAAGGAGCATACATGGGGTGGTTTATTTTAGGTCTATATGAGACCGGAGTGGGCCTTGTTGATAATAGCAAATTTTCACTACTGCTAGTAAATTAATTAGCAGAATAACACCTAAAATAATTATTAGAGATATATTTCTTGGGCTGATTAGCATGCGCCCTGAGGAATGTATAGTTTTTGATGAGTATAATGAACCGCAATATTCTATAAATTTAAGGTCCATGGTATATAAAGTTCTAGTTAGTATTAAAAATACTAAAATGGTCGTTAAGAATAATCTAATTGCTTTAATACTAGAGAAGAAATTATTTGGCGCTAAAGCTGATACATATGCAAATATTACAAGTAATCCGCCGATATAAATTAAAAATAAAATATAACCGTATCAAGAGGATGAAATGAGTCCGATTAAAATACATAGTCTGGTTCTTAGGGCCATAATACATAAACCTAAGCTTAAAGGCTGTAGTATAATAAATATCAGAAGCAGTAATGAGAGTGATAGACTAGACAGTGTTATAATAGCCATAATATCAAGAAGTGGGATTTAAGTACCCAATCTTTGGTTTCCAATACCAGAATTTTAAATTAAACTACTATCTTGATTAGTAGTTATAATAATAAGATTTTAACGAATAGAGTAGGTGTAAAGTTTACTATACTTTACTTAGGTTTAAATGTGATAAATTATTTTATGTGTAATAGGTTTATGTAATAAAGTGGGTTGTTTAATGTGGCTGTAATGGAAGGTGATTTAAGGTTAAGAGGCAGGAAATTAGTGAGTAATGTAGTTAGATGATGGCCGGGAAGCAAAAATTTTGTATTAATTAGAAAAGTAAAAATAAACTCAGTGGAAGTTGTGGTCTATTTTACTGTAAGAAAACTGGTTAGATAAGAATAATTTGTGGTACTTGGAAATTAAAATTTAAAATGAGTAATAAGTAATTAAAGAATACAGGTGAATGAATAATTGATTTATATTTTTAAGTTATTAGGATAGGTATAGCTTACTAAATTAATTTAAATTAATAAAGAGTAGTGTTATTAAGTTTTGTTTGCAATTGGAGATTCTTGGGTTGGATTAAGTAGTGCTATAAAAGCCCGACTATAAATATAGTTCCTGATAATGCTACTAGGCCAGCTAAAGAGACTGGAAGAAATGCTTTTCAAGTAAGCCCTATTAATAAGTCGTAACGAAATCGAGGTAGTGTTGCACGAACTCAAATAAATAAAAAGGAGAAGAATAAAATTTTTAATGCCATTAAGATGTCGTGTTCTAGGATGATTAAGTTGCTTCCCCCAAAAAACAGCACTGATGTTAGAAGGCTCATTAATAGGATGTTACCGTACTCTGCCATAAAAATTAGTGCAAATCCCCCTGCTCCATATTCGATATTAAACCCAGAGACTAGTTCAGATTCACCTTCGGCGAAGTCAAATGGGGCGCGGTTTGTCTCTGCTACGCAAGATACAAATCATACTATGGAAATTGGTAATAACAGAATTGCAAATCAAATAGGCCCAGAGAAGTGCTTAATTTCTAGTAGATTGAATGTATTAGAAATAAATAATACAAATAGAAGAATTAGGGCTAATCTTACTTCATAGGAAATGGTCTGTGCAATTGCACGGATAGCTCCTAATAAGGCATATTTTGAGTTAGAGGCCCAGCCTGCAAGTAATGTTGCATATACGTTTAAGCTTGAGACACAGAGGAAAAATAGGATTCCTAGTGTAAAGCAATGTCTGACTGTGTTAGATGGATATAGCTGCCATAAAAAAAGAGCTAAAATCAATCTGGTTATTGGAGCTAGGAAGTAGGGGGATTGATTAACTAGTGTTGGTTTAACTAACTCTTTAGTGAATAGTTTACCGGCATCGGCTAAAGGTTGAGGAAGTCCTGCTAATCCAACTTTGTTTGGGCCCTTACGAATTTGAAAATACCCCAATCCTTTGCGTTCAAGTAAAGTGAAGAAAGCAATGCCTAGTAGGATACAAATATAAGTCAAAGTAGTAGATAAAATTGAAGTAATCATTGCTACTAAGAAAGGAAATTTAATCCTTATGTTTAGGGCTTAAACCTAATGCACTATTCTGCCACCTTAATTAAGTGAGTGGCGGAGCAAATAAATTGAGATAGGTCATTAAATTGAAAATTAATTCTGCTAGTTGTACATCATAGTATTATTTTGTGGGTCATATTGATAAATTTATTTTTGTCTGCTTTATAGCAGAATGAGCTGCGTAGTTTTATTTATGCTTTATAGGTTGGCTGGTTCATAAAATTGGAAAATCTGGAGGGTGGGTTTATTTTCCTATTCTATGTTTAGCACACCTGGGAAGCAGTTAGAATAAGAGTTGTATTTATTGTAGAATTTAGTTGGTTATTAAGTAAAGGGCTTTAACCTATTTCTATTGATCCTAAGTCAATTACATAATTCTGCCAACTTAATTTGGTTGAGTGGATATTTATTAATTTTATTGGTAATATTTATTTAATTTTTGTATTTTTTCTTGTATAATAAATTTTTTACTTTGCCAGCGGTCCTTTCGTACTAGCTGAAAGAGTATTAATAATGAATTAAAGATAGAAACCAACCTGGCTCACGCCGGTCTGAACTCAGATCATGTAAGATTTTAATGGTCGAACAGACCAACTATTTAAAGCTTCTGCACCTTAAAGTTATCTTAGTCCAACATCGAGGTCGTAAACCCTTCTTTTGATGCGAGCTCTTCAGAAAGATTACGCTGTTATCCCTATGGTAACTTTTTCCATTGATCAGTATTATAGCTGGATCTAAATTAGCTTGATAGCAAAACGGTAATAGGTTTAGGAATATTACTAGGTAATAATAAGGTTAAGGAAGTTTTCATTATTCCTCAGTCGCCCCAACTAAAGATTATCTAACAGAATTTAATTTCAGGTTTGTTGGTTAAAAATTTTGTTTTAATCTGTTATTTCACTTAAGCTCAATAGGGTCTTCTTGTCCCTTAATTCTATTTAGGCCTCTTCACGTAAAAGTTAATTTTTATATATTTAAGAGGAGACAGCATGGCCCTCGTTTAACCGTTCATACCAGTCTTCAGTTAAAAAACAAATGATTATGCTACCTTTGCACGGTCAGAGTACCGCGGCCGTTTAACTGACGTAGTCAGTCACTGGGCAGGCTTGACTCCCTATGTATTATGTTAAGTGTTCCAGAGAGCGATGTTTTTGATAAACAGGCGGGGCCATAATATTTGCCGAGTTCCTTCTCGAAAATTATTTCTGATTCTTATTAATTAGGCAGTAATTAGTGGTAGTTATATTTTACTATTTGATCGTTGAATTATTCTTTTATGACTTTGTGGGCTAGCTATAACGACTTAATTTAATTATGAATCTTAGATACTCATTTCTTCAGGGATAGACTAACTTAGTTAATTTAGTAAATCAAGCTAATATTAAAATTTAGAGTATAAAAATTATTTTAAAATTTTTATTGATACAAGGTATTTATTATTTATATGATAATTTATAACAAATTTATGTATTTAGATGGCTAACTCTAAGCCCACTGTATATAATGTAATTTTTAGCTTATTCTCTTAAATAGATAAAAAAGCTTATCCTTTTCTATCTCGATCCTATTAATATCATCTACTTAATTTTAGTCAAGTTGGCATACATATATACGTTACTGGACTTACTTTTAAGTGGGAAGATGATTTGTAGCATATAATAACAGGTCTGTACTTTGATACATTTCTTAGCTAACCAGCTATTTAAAGTTTCGGTAGGCGTTTCACCCCTATCTTAGAATCTTAGCACAGCTTTGCTACGCTGACGCAAGCTTTGAGATAGCTCAACTCTTTTCGGGACTATTTTATGCAAAACATTTATTTAAAAGAACCATGATACAAAAGGTACGGGATGTAATTCCTACTATCTGTTAGTTTTAAAGTTATTTCCTTTGCAGTACTTGTTATTTATGACATTAACATATTTTTCACTCATCGTTACTCAAAAATTTAGACGGTTCTTTCACTATGTAAAGATAAAAATTTAAATTTTTATAATGTATTAGGTGACTATAATATTTATGCAAATCGGATTGATGAGCAAAATATAAGTAGTAAGTAATATTGCGGCTTAAGATAAGCCAACATAGAGGCTATCGTTCCAGTGTAAGTGGAAAACATTTTATTATGCTATATCTCAATGTTAATTTATATGTTAATTAATAAAGTATCTCTAAGGGCACTTTCCAGTACCCTCACTATGTTACGACTTATCTCATTTTCTAACGAGAGCGACGGGCGATATGTGCATACTTTATAGCCATTTTCATCTAGGCATTCTAATTTCTTGTAAATTTATAGATTACTTCCAAGTCCTCCTTCAATTTATTTTTGCAAATAAATATCTGTATAATAAATTAATTATTGTAACCCATCTCTTCCTTCCTGTTAACTGCACCTTGATCTGACGTGTAGAAGAAATTGTTTTACTTTAGTTAGTAATTTATAGTTCCACTAACTTGTTATAGTTAGATAAATAAAATTCCTAATGGTGAAGTAAGCGATGCTTCTTATTGATAACTGGTTTTCTCTCTAAAGGTAATCTGGCGACGACGGTATACAAGTTGATTTATGATGGTAATTTTCATAGTTCAAAGGAAGGTGAGGTTGATCGTGGACTATCGATTACAGGACAGGTTCCCCTGGAAGGATCTAAAGTACCGCCAAGTCTTTTGAGTTTTAAGGTGAGCTGTAGTAAGTTCTTACTTTACTATTAGGACTGGTGTCCTCCTCGTATTACTCTAGTAAATTTAATGTGCAATTAAGTTTTACGCCTCAGATAGCGGGGTATCTAATCCCGGTTTCTTAGTGAGATTTCTTAGAATCAGAAGGGAAGAAAATAATAGTTTATTTTAATTATGCGAATTTTACCTCCATAATAAAAATTTAATTTTTCTATTAATTTGATGCATAGTGTCATCATTTCCTGACTAATTTTTTTACTGTTCTATCTTAATTTGGTCCGTTTGTATAACCGCGGTGGCTGGCACAAACTTTACCGGGCCTTTGGGCTAATCACTAAGTCAAACACTAATTTATTTACTTAATCTCCAACACTGGCGTTATTGTTAAGTGAAATAGATTTAACGTAATATTAAAATAATTATGTTGGTTAAAAAATAACAGAAAATAGTGTTTTTAACAACAACTTTATTTTTTTTACCCTCACTGTACTCCGAATGGTACCATGTGTTTGATTGTCGCCGAAACTAAGAGCGTGGACTAAGACCAAATCCTCAGGTTAATTGGTGAATTTCTGATTTAGTGAAGGACACATAACCAGGTCATATTTGGGGTATGAACCCAACAGCTTATTTTAGCTTACTTCACTTATTTGTTTTGCAGAAGGAGAATTAGCTCCGTGAAAAGATCTACAGTCTTTCGCTTCCTTGCTCAGCCATTCTACATGGTGGTGAAATTTCTAGGTAGAAAATAAACCCTAACTTTTATTCTATGTACCTGCGAATTTGCAATTCGTTATTGTTTTTCAACTATAGAGTTTAGCTTTTATAAAGTAAAAGCTCGATGGAAAAATCGGTTAGTTGAGAGCAGGGCTTGGGAAATAATTTTCCCATCGAAAGCTTTGAAGGCTTTAAATTTATTTTAATCTAAAGCCCTGTTTAATACTATAAGAGGGAGAGATGATCGTCCGCTGCAGAAATCAAAATTCTGCGTACTCACTATACTATCTTATAATTAAAATTTCTTGTTGTGTGCACAGGGAGGTGAATTTTAGTACAATGGGATTTTACAGAAAATGATTTTTTTATCATGCGGAAATCACTAATGGCGTGGGAGCCATTCCTGTAAACGAAAAATTTCGGGACTATTTTATGCAAAACATTTATTTNAAGANCCNTGATACAAAAGGTACGGGATGTAATTCCTACTATCTGTTAGTTTTAAAGTTATTTCCAAAATCTATTTTATTGTTGAAGTTACACTTAAATTATTTAAAGTTTACCATTTTAATCTATTTATCTCACTTCCTTCAGCATTGCATAAAATTAAACATATTAATCCCTTAAAATTAAAATGTCATTTATTCCATTTATTGGCTATTTTAATTAATTTAAATTATAAAATATATATTAGATTTAGGTTAAAAAATGTTAATGTCAATCTAAAGTTATTGCCTACTAAGTATAAAGATGTACAATTGCCTTCCAAGCAGTTAGATTAAGGGTACCTTAAAGTTGGCATTGCGTAGTTATTTTGTTTGAAGTAAGTTAATATGTGAATTTTGATTACGTGCCGTAGTGTAGTTTGGTATGGATAGCTGTGTATAGTTAAGATTAGATATGATTCGAAATCCGTTTCATTTAGTTGAGTTTAGTCCTTGGCCTCTAACTGGTTCAGTTGGTGCTTTATTTTTAACTGCTGGGTCTGCGGGCTGATTTCACGGTTATTCTTATTCTTTATTGGTTTTAGGTGTTGTATTGATTTTAATGACTATGGTTCAATGATGGCGTGATGTTATTCGAGAGGGGACTTTTCAGGGGTTTCACACTGGTAAGGTTTCTAGTGGGTTGCGTTGAGGTATAATTTTATTTATTGTTTCTGAGGTTTGTTTTTTCTTTGCTTTTTTTTGAGCGTACTTTCATAGGAGTCTTGCTCCTACTTTGGAATTAGGGTCTTGTTGACCTCCAGTTGGGGTTAGTCCGCTTAATCCATTTCAGGTTCCGCTATTGAATACTGCTGTTTTATTGGCTTCTGGGGTGACAGTGACTTGAAGTCATCATGCTTTAATGGAGGGGGATCGAGTTGGTGGTCTTCAAGGTTTAGTGGCTACTGTAAGCTTAGGAGTGTATTTTACTATTCTTCAGGCTGGAGAGTATTATGAAGCTCCATTTACTATTTCAGATGGTGCGTATGGTTCTACTTTTTTTGTAGCTACAGGTTTTCATGGATTGCATGTATTAATTGGCACTACTTTTTTGGTAGTTTGTTTAATTCGGGTTTATGTTTATCATTTTTCTGTTGGACATCATTTTGGTTTTGAAGCAGCTGCTTGGTATTGGCATTTTGTGGATGTTGTTTGGTTATTTTTATATCTGTCTATCTATTGATGGGGGTATTAAGTCGGGGTGATAGATAGATTAGTGGGTTGATTTTGAGTTTAGGGGTTTAGTGAGATTTATTGATTGAGTAATGAGTGTGATTGGGGAGGAAATAGAGAAGAGCGGGGGCTTAGTGGTAGTGGAGCGGAGGTTGGGGTATTGTGAGGATATGTTAGTTTTTAGGGCAGTGGTTTAAGTTTAAATGGTGTTAATTTTAGGTGGCTGAGGAGAAAAAATAAGCGTTAGATTTTTAATCTAAAGACGGTGTATGATTTTACCCCTGGTGTTATACTTTAAATTAAAAGATTTGATTTGCATTCAGACAATGAGGAGTATAAAGTCTTCTAATGCCAATTAGGTTTAAAGTTATAGTTGTTTATAGGATAATTTATGTGTTGTAGGTATGTGTAGAGGGTGTAGGAGGAAATAGGTGGATTTGTATTGTTTTAATTTATCTAGTGTGTGGTGAATGTAGGAAGTGAGAAATTTACATGCGGTTTCGGCCCGTTTTTTGGTGGTGAAAGTCCGCCCCTGCTTATCTATAATGTTGTTATATCACAGTAGGAGCCGGTTATTAATTGTATTGATTGAGTGAGTTGTAGGTTTGTGCAATAAGTTGTTGAGTTGTGGGGGAAGAAGGTTTAGAAGGAAGTTTGAATTGGTGGAAAGGAGAGGAAGTATAGAGGATTAGGGCAGTTTATTTTTAGTTATTGTTTGTGGTAGGGGAGTTGTTAGATAGAAGCCAATTTTTGGGCGCCTAGCTGTTAATTAGGAAGTTGTAGCGCTATTATGTTACCTATCTAGTATGAATGATGGAGGGAGGTAGCTTGGGGGTGTTAGGGAGAAGCTGGGGGGAGCTAAGATGGAAGATGAGAGTTTGCATATAGGGTTTAATTATAGTGGTGTAGTGCCGGATAAAACGGAATGCGTTGATGATGCAAAAAATAAGAGAGTATTTTCTTCTATGCCTGGTATGCTAGGGTGCTTGTTTTCAAGAATTGTTGCTGTTGTGATTTCTATTATTGTATTTATTTTAGCTTGAATTTTGTCTTTACGGTCTATGTTGGATCGTGAAAAAACTTCTCCATTTGAGTGTGGGTTTGATCCAATGGGGTCTGCTCGTTTACCATTTTCTCTTCGGTTTTTTTTGTTGGCTGTTATTTTTTTGATTTTTGATGTGGAGATTGTCTTACTTTTTCCTGCGGTACTTAAGTTGAGTACTGGGTTGGATCTATTTGTTTTTATTGGGTTGTTTAGATTTCTTTTTATTTTGATTTTAGGGTTGTTCCATGAGTGAAATGAAGGATCCTTGGATTGAATTGGGTAGTGGCTGAGGATAGGGGTATTTCATGGAATGGAGGAAGAGAATGGAGAGGAGAGAATGGCGGATAAAGTGGGGCTGCTAACTTTGCTTTGGGTGGTTCGATTCCATCCCTTTCCTTAATATGATAGGTGTGATGCCCTTTGGTTTTTTGTTTGTTTTTGTTTTGTTTTTAGGTAGTATTGTGTCAATGTCTTCTGTTCACTGAATGTGAATTTGAGTGGGGTTGGAGTTGAATTTAATAGGTTTTATTCCTGTTTTGTTATATCGTGGGATGATTCAGGAGACTGAGGCGGGTATGAAGTATTTTATTATGCAGTCGGTTGGCTCTGGTATGCTGATGATGGGGAGATTAGTATGCTATAATCTTTCTTTTTCTTGAGAGGCGGTTTATAGGGGTAGGATTAGGTTTTTAGGTGTCGTTTTATTAGTTTCTGGTTTGTTAATTAAGTTGGGAAGTTTTCCTTTTCATTTCTGAGTTCCTAGGGTGATAGCGAGTGTATCTTGGTTTGGGTGTTTATTGTTGAGAACTTGGCAGAAAGTCGCCCCTATTTTTTTATTTAGGGCTGTTATTCAGGGGTGGAAGATTACTTCTTGGGAGGGTAGTATTCTTCTTTTAATTGCTGGATTTTCGGTTTTGGTAGGTGGAATTGGGGGAGTAAACCAGACTCAGGTGCGTGCTATCTTAGCATATTCTTCTATTGCTCATTTAGGTTGAATGGTTTTTTGTATTTCAATTAGTGATGGAATTTTTAAAATTTATTTTTTAGTGTATTTTAGTGTTTCTGTGTGTTTGTTCATGGTACTATGGTTTGTTGAGCTTGGTTTTTATAGTCAAGTTGGTAGTTTAAGAGTGGGGGTGCCTAGGTTTGGGCAGGTTTTTGTTATTTTTATGCTTTTATCTTTAGGGGGGCTCCCTCCCTTATTAGGGTTTGTTGGTAAGTTTATTGCTATTTGATCTTATTGTAGGATTGGGTTTTTGATAATTGTAATGGTTTTGTTGTTAGGTTCTTTAATTAGACTATACTATTATTTAAGTCTTCTTTTCTCGGTGATATTATTTTCTTCGTTTTCCTTAAGAGTTAAGGGATGGGCGGTGAGAGGTGATTTATTAAGCCTGAAAAGGAGGTTGTCGGTAGGAGGGACTGCAGATGGAGTAGGGTTAAAGGATTATAAAGTTTTGTTTGTTAATAGTTTGTATAATTCGTTTTATTGATTTTTAGTTGGGTTGATTTTTTTAGCTAATTTAATTGGGGGAGGTTTTGTTGGGTACAGTTTAATGTTTATTGATTTTTTGTAGTTTGATTGTTTTTTAGGCGAAAGTGAGGAGAGTAAGGGGTTAAGATTAAGCTAAACTGAGGTAGTTGAGAGTGGTGAAAGTGGAAGGAAGCGTGGTTGTATAATATAAGTGAGATGAATTGCTGTTTTAAATGATTTAAAGTGCTGGTGAAATAAGTAGGTTTATTTAAATTAATAGTAATAAGGATAGTAAGT